TTTTTATTTATATAAATAATTATACTATTTTTAAATATTTTTTATTATCTATATATAAATTAATTGTTATTGTATTTTTTAATAGTTATTTAAATATGATATTATCATCAAATTTAATTAATTTATTTAAAATTTAAATTTGTTAAGATAAATATTAAACACAAAATTAATTTTCATTTTTATGTTAAAATAAACTTAAATTTCATAAAAAATGAATTTTATTTAGTATAGTTTTATCATTTTTAATGAAATTAAATAGATTTTTTTTTAAAAATAGTTTTTATTAATTTATTAATATAAAGTTTAAAAATAATCTAGGTTTTTTTATAAAAATCTATAAATTTAAAAAATTAGGGGTAAATAATTTTTTAAAATTAATTAGTATTTTATTATTTTTTTTTAACTTTTTTTAATTAAAAATAGAATTTATCATTAAATATAGATTAAAATTGAGTTTATTAAGAATAAGTTAATCTTTTTTTTTAATATTTCATTGAAATAAAATAAAATATAAAATAAAATATATTTAAAATAGTTTTTTTAAAAAAATTAAATAAAGTTTAATTTTAGCTTAAAAATTTATTTAATTTTTTATTTACATGTAAATTTTAGAGGGTATTTAAAATTATTTTAAATAAATAGTTTTATTTTTTTTTTATTCGCAGTATAAAGTTTTATTTATTTATGAAATTAAGAATTATAAAAAAATTATATTATTGACAAAATTTGTGCCAGCAGTTGCGGTTATACAAAAAATATAAATAAATTTTATTGATTAGTAATAAAAAGATTTGATTTATTTAAAATTAGATTTATATGGTGAAATTTAAAATTTAAAATAATTATAATTGAATTTTTTGATTTTATTAAATTTAAGGTTTAAACTAGGATTAGATACCCTATTATTTTAATTGTAAAAATATTCATTTAAGTAGTATTAGTTATGACCTTGAAATTTAAAAATTTTGGCGGTATTTTAGTCTATTCAGAGGAACCTGTCCTATAATTGATATTCCACGATAAATTAAACTTAACTTATTAATTTGTATATCGTCGTTGTTAAGTATTTTATAAGAATTTAATATTTAAGATTTTATATAAGAAATTATTTCAGATCAAGGTGCAGTTTATAGTTAAGAAGAGATGGGTTACAATAAATTTATTTATATGGTTTTATATATGAAAATTTATAGATAAAGTGGATTTGATAGTAATAATATTAAAATTAATTTTATGGTTAAAGCTCTAAAATGTGTACATATCGCCCGTCGCTCTTATTATAAAATAAGATAAGTCGTAACAAAGTAGATGTACTGGAAAGTGTATCTAGAATGACAAATTAAAGCTTTATTAGTAAAGTGTTTTATTTACATTAAAAGGAAGTTGTGCAAATCAATATAATTTGAAGTAAATTAATTATTTATTTTATATATTTGAATTTTAATAAAAATAATTTTATTAATAATTATTTTTAGTATATATTATAGAAAAAATTTTTTTAATTATAGTTAATTAGTATTGTAAAAGAATTAAGATTTATTATATTTATTATAAAAAAGTAAAATTTTATTTTTGTACCTTGTGTATCAGGGTTTATTAAATAATTTTTATTAATTTTAATTTTCCCGAATTTAAGAGAGAAAATAAATAATTTTTTTTATTGTGAAAAAAATATTTATAATTATTTATTAGAAATGAAAAGTTATTCGTTCTTAAAAATATCTGGTTTATTTAGAAATGAATTTAATTCAGTTAATTTAATTTTATTATTTTATTTTTTTAAATTAATAAATTTTATTAATAATAGTTAAAGGGATTAGCTTTTAATTAAAATACTATAATAAAATTATTTAAAATAGAAATTTATAAGTTTAGAAATATCTTTTATTAATAATTTGTTATAATAAGTTTTTATTTTTATATTATTTTATAATTATTTAGTTTTTTATAAATAAATTTTATTTAATTTTAAAATATTAGATATAATGATAAAATTAGTATATTTAAAAATATTTATATATATTTTTTATAAAATTTATTTAAAGGAATTCGGCAAAATTTTTATTCGCCTGTTTAACAAAAACATGTCCTTTAGAAATTAGAATTTAAGGTCTAACCTGCCCACTGAAATTTTTAAATGGCCGCAGTAATCTGACTGTGCAAAGGTAGCATAATCATTAGTTTTTTAATTAAAAGCTTGTATGAATGGTTGGACGAAATAAAAACTGTCTCTAAATAATAATTAGAATTTAATTTTTAAGTTAAAAAGCTTAAATTTTTATAAAAGACGAGAAGACCCTATAGATCTTTATAATAAATTTTATAATTTTATTTAAGATTTTTTAATTGTTTATAAATTTTATTATTTTATTGGGGTAATAAAAAGATTAGTAAAATTCTTTTATAAGTTTTACAAAAATTATTGATTTTTTGATCCATTAATATTGATTATAAGATTAAGTTACCTTAGGGATAACAGCGTAATTTTTTTAAAGAGTTCATATCGATAAAAAAGTTTGCGACCTCGATGTTGGATTAAAGATTATTTCGGGTGTAGAAGTTCGAAATTTTGGTCTGTTCGACCATTAAATTTTTACATGATCTGAGTTCAGACCGGCGTAAGCCAGGTCGGTTTCTATCTTTATAAAGTTAATATATTTTAGTACGAAAGGACCAAATATATAATATATAAATATTTTGTTTTTGAATTATATTATTATTTTGGCAGATTAGTGCAGTAAATTTAGAATTTATTTATGTAATTATTTTACAAATAATATTGTTTTATAAAGATTTATTAATTAGTTTAATTTGTATATTATTATTGGTAATTTGTGTGTTAGTAGGAGTTGCTTTTTTAACTTTACTTGAACGTAAGGTTTTAGGTTATATTCAAATTCGTAAGGGCCCCAATAAAGTTGGTTTTATAGGTATTCCTCAACCATTTAGAGATGCAATTAAATTATTTTCTAAAGAGCAGACATTTCCTTTATTATCAAATTATATTATATACTATTATAGTCCTGTAATAAGTTTATTTTTATCTTTATCAATGTGATTGATTATACCTTATTTAATGGGTTTATTTATATTTAATTTAGGTATATTATTTTTTTTGTGTTTAACAAGTTTGAGTGTTTATACAGTAATAATTGCGGGGTGATCTTCTAATTCTAGTTATTCATTATTAGGGGGTATGCGAGCAGTAGCTCAAACTATTTCTTATGAAGTTAGTTTATCTTTAATTTTAATATCTTTTATAGTTTTAATTGGGGGTTTTAGATTAATAGATTTTTTTATGTATCAAGAATACGTTTGAATATTATTTTTATCGTTACCTTTATCGTTAATTTGATTTGTTTCTAGTTTAGCTGAAACAAATCGTACGCCTTTTGATTTTGCTGAGGGTGAATCAGAATTAGTTTCTGGATTTAATGTAGAATATAGAAGAGGGGGATTTGCATTAATTTTTTTGTCAGAGTATTCAAGAATTTTATTTATAAGAATATTGTTTAGAGTTATTTTTTTGGGTAGTAATTTATATTCATTTTTATTTTATTTAGAGATAGTTTTTATTTCATTTTTATTTATTTGAGTTCGAGGGACATTACCCCGATTTCGATACGATAAATTAATATATTTAGCTTGGAAGAGTTTTTTACCCATTTCATTAAATTTTTTATTGGTATATATGGGGATAAAAATTTTTATGTATTCTTTATTAATTTAGTGAATTATTTTTAGTAAAGTTAATAGAGAATTTAACTCTATAGTATGTTTTCAAAACATATACTTATTCAAGTTCATTAACTAAAAAATTAATTTATCTCAAATTTTATTTATAATAGGATTAATAATAAAATACGAAAAGTATATAATTGTTAGAATTTGTCCTGTAATGATATAGGGTTCTTCTACTGTTCGTATTCCAATTCAAGTTAATAGAATTACGATAATTAAAAAATTTCAAAATAAGATTTGATTAATTGGGTAAAATTTTATTCTTTGGAATTTTGTTTTTGATGAAAAAGGTAAAATTATAAGAATTAAAATTGATATGATTAAAGCTATTACTCCCCCTAGTTTATTAGGGATAGATCGTAAAATGGCATAAGCAAATAAGAAGTATCATTCTGGTTGAATGTGAACAGGGGTAACTAAAGGGTTAGCTGGAATAAAATTGTCAGGATCACCTAATAAGTATGGGTTTATTAAAGTTAAAATTGTTAAAATTATTATTATAATAATAAATCCTGCTAAATCTTTAAATGTGAAATAAGGGTGAAATGGGATTTTATCTATATTTCTATTAGTCCCTAAGGGGTTGTTCGATCCAGTTTGATGTAAAAATAAAAGATGAATTATTACTAAAGCAGAGATAATAAATGGCAATAAAAAATGAATAGTGAAAAATCGGGTTAGTGTAGCATTATCTACTGCAAATCCGCCCCAAACTCATTGTACTATTATAGTTCCTAAATAAGGTACAGCAGATAATAAATTAGTAATTACTGTGGCCCCTCAGAATGATATTTGTCCTCAAGGTAATACATATCCTATAAATGCTGTTCCTATAACTATAAATAGGATAATTACCCCTACTATTCAAGTATGGATTAGTTTATAGGATCCATAATATATCCCTCGTCCAATATGTAGATAAATGCAAATAAAAAAAAATGAAGCTCCATTAGCATGAAGAGTTCGTATTAATCAACCATAATTTACATCTCGACAAATGTGATTAATTCTATAAAATGCTAGTTCGATATTAGCGGAATAATGTATTGCTAAGAAAATCCCTGTGATAATTTGAATTATTAAACATAAACCTAGAAGAGACCCAAAATTTCATCATAGTGAGATATTGGAGGGGGATGGGAGATCAATTAAAGCATTATTTATAATTTTAAATAAGGGGTGATTAATTCGTATGGGTTTATTCATTAAAATTGTTGACGTAATGGTCCTTGGTTAAATTTAGTAATTTTTACTACAGCCACTAAAGTTAGTAATAAATAATTAATCAATAAAATTGTAATTATAATATTTGGTTTATTATATATTATATTAAGTGAATTTAAATTTTCATTTTTTATTAGTATTAATGAATTAATAATTTCGTTATTATTTGAAGTTTTTATTATAAAATTAATTAAATTAAAATTTAATATTATTATAATTAATATTCTAGAAATTATTAATATTATAATAATTAAAAATAATTTATTAGAAAATTTAAATTTTTCATTTGATGCTAATCTAGTTATATATATAAATAGAATTAATATTCCCCCTACTATGATTAAAAATAAAATATAAGAAAATCAAAATGTATAAGAATAAAATCCCGTTATAAAAGAAATTAAAATAGTTTGAATTATTAATATTATTCCTATAGATAAGGGGTGGTTTAATGATAGAAAAATAATAGTTATTAAAAAGTTTATTATATAAATAATTTTAAAGATACAGAGAATAGTTTAATAAAAATATTAATTTTGGAAATTAATGATAGAAGTAATTTTTTCTCTGAAGTTTTAAAAGAATAATTCTTATATTTGATTTACAAGACCAATATTTTATTTAAATTATTAAAACTTATTGTGTTTATATTAAATAATATAATTTTTTTATTAATATTTTTTTGTGGTTTATTTGTTTTTTCCTCTAAACGTAAACATTTATTATTAATATTATTAAGTATAGAGTTCATTATTTTATCTTTGTATATATTGTTATTTATTTTTTTATCAAGTTTTGATTATGAATTTTATTTTAGAATAATATTTTTAGTATTTTGTGTTTGTGAGAGAGTTTTGGGGCTATCAATTTTAGTTTCTTTAATTCGAACTCATGGAAATGATTATTTTTTTTCTATAAATTTATGTTAAAATTAATAATAATAATAATTTTTATAATTCCTTTATGTTTTAAGAAAAATAGATTTTGGTTGATTCAGTTTATGTTTATATTAATATCTTTTATTTATATATTTATAGGTGGTTTTACTTATCTTTGAGTAAATATTAGATATTTTATGGGATCTGATCTTTTATCTTTTGGTTTAATTTTATTAAGATTTTGAATTTGCAGGTTAATAATTATAGCTAGAATAGGTTTATATATAAATAATAATTTTTATAATTTGTTCTTATTTTTTTTATTAATTTTGATATTATTATTGTATTGTACTTTTAGTTCAATAAATTTGTTTTTATTTTATTTATTTTTTGAAAGAAGTTTAATTCCTACTTTATTTTTAATTATAGGTTGGGGTTATCAGCCTGAGCGTTTACAGGCTGGAATTTATTTATTATTTTATACTTTATTTGCTTCTTTACCTATAATAATTGGAATTTTTTATTATTATAATTATTATATAAGATTAAATTATTTTTTTTTTAATGATTTTTATAGTTTTAATGTTTATATATTTATTAGAATAATTTTTGCTTTTTTAGTTAAAATACCAATATATTTAGTTCATTTATGGTTGCCGAAGGCTCATGTAGAGGCCCCCGTATCGGGGTCAATAATTTTAGCTGGAATTTTATTAAAATTAGGGGGTTATGGATTATTACGTGTTTTAAATTTATTTTTGTATATAGGGAAATTAACTTCATTTTTATTTATTAGAATTAGTTTAGTTGGGGGGTTTTTAGTAAGATTATTATGTTTACGTCAAACTGATTTAAAAATTTTAATTGCTTATTCTTCAGTAGCTCATATAGGAATAGTATTAGGGGGAATTATAACATTAAATTATTGGGGGTTTTGTGGTTCTTATACGATAATAATTGCTCATGGGTTGTGTTCATCAGGTTTATTTTGTTTAGCAAACATTTCTTATGAGCGTTTACATAGACGTTCCATATTTATAAATAAGGGTTTAATAAATCTAATGCCTAGAATAACTTTGTGGTGATTTTTATTAAGATCCTCAAATATAGCTGCTCCGCCTTCTATAAATTTATTAGGTGAAATTAGATTATTAAATAGATTAATATCTTGAACATGATTTTCAATATTTTTTTTAATATTATTATCATTTTTTAGAGCTGTCTATACTTTATATTTATATTCATTTAGTCAACATGGGAAAATTTATTCTGGTAAGTATAGAAGGTATTCTGGCTATATTCGTGAATATTTTTTATTATTTTTACATTGATTTCCTTTAAATATTTTAATTATAAAAAGAAATTTATTTATGTTATGATTATATTTAAGTAATTTAAAATAAAATCTTGATTTGTGGTATCAGTAATGTAATATTAATTACCTTAAATTATTATAAATATTTCTATTTGTATTATTAGATTTTTTTTTCTTTTAATTTTTAGGCTATTAAATTTTATTTTTAGTTTATACTTTCTTTTATTGGATTATAGTTTAATTATTGAGTGGGAACTGTTATCATTAAATTCAAATTCTTTAGTTATAAGAATTTTATTAGATTGAATATCTATAATATTTATAAGATTTGTATTATTTATTTCTTCTATAGTAATTTTTTATAGTAATGAATATATAGAGGGTGATTTAAATATAAACCGTTTTATTTTTTTAGTTTTAATATTTGTTTTTTCTATAATATTATTAATTATTAGTCCTAATTTAATTAGAATTTTATTAGGGTGAGATGGTTTGGGTTTAGTTTCTTATTGTTTAGTAATTTACTATCAAAATGTAAAATCTTATAATGCTGGAATAATTACTGCTTTAATAAATCGTATTGGTGATGTTGTTTTATTGATTTCTATTGCTTGAATATTAAATTATGGAAGATGAAATTATATTTATTACATTGAAATTATAAAAAATGATTTTTTTATGCAATATATTGGCATTTTAGTAATAATTGCATCTATAACTAAGAGAGCTCAGATTCCTTTTTCTTCGTGATTACCCGCTGCTATAGCAGCCCCGACCCCAGTTTCTGCTTTAGTTCATTCTTCTACTTTAGTAACTGCCGGGGTTTATTTGTTAATTCGTTTTAGTCTAGTTTTAAATGATTATATAAAAATGTATTTATTAATTATTGGGGTAGTAACAATATTTATAGCTGGGTTAGGGGCTAATTTTGAGTTTGATTTAAAAAAGGTTATTGCTTTATCAACGTTAAGGCAGTTGGGTTTAATAATAAGAATTTTAGCTATAGGAAGATTAAAGTTAGCTTTTTTTCATTTATTAACTCATGCTATATTTAAAGCATTATTATTTATATGTGCTGGTTGTATTATTCATAATTTAAAGGATACTCAAGATATCCGTTTTATAGGAAATTTAATAGTTCATATACCATTAACTTGTATTAGAATAAATATTTCCAATTTAGCTTTATGTGGTATGCCCTTTTTAGCAGGGTTTTATTCCAAGGATTTAATTTTAGAATTTGTTTCTATAGGTTATCTAAATATATTAATATATTTTTTATTTTTTTTTTCTACGGGTTTAACGGTTTGTTATTCTTTTCGTTTATGTTATTATTCAATTACTGGTGATTTTAATTTTTATAGTTTATATTCTTTGAATGACCGGGGTTGAACTATATTAAAGGGAATAATAACAATATTATTATTTGTTATTTTTATTGGGAGAATTTTAATATGATTAATTTTTCCTATTCCAATTATAATCTGTCTTCCAATTTGAATAAAAATCATAGCTTTATTAGTGAGAATACTTGGCGCTTGGTTAGGATATGAGATTTCTAAATTTTCTATTTCTTGGTTTTCTAAATCTATATTATTTTATAAATATAGATATTTTATGGGTTTTATGTGATTTATACCTAATATTTCTACTTTTTTTGTAAATTATTTTCCTTTAATATTAAGATACAAATTATTTAAAAATTTTGATCAGGGTTGAAATGAATATTTTGGGGGCCAAGGTATTTATAATAATTTAAAAATTAATTCTTCTTTATTTCAGTTTTTTCAAAATAATAATATAAAAATTTTTTTAATTTTAATGGTTTTTTGATTAATAATTTTATTAATATTATTTTTGATTTAATTTAAATAGCTTAACTAAGAGCATAATATTGAAGATATTAGGGTGATTAATTTAATCTTTAAATATTTATAAAAATAAAAATTTTATTTTTACATTGAAAATGTAAGGTTTTATTTAAACTATATAAATAGAAATATAAACGGAATTAAACCGCTAAAGAAAAAAGTTAGAAGCTTTATCTTGGTCATCATATTTCTTTAATTGGAATAAAAATTCAATTATATTATTAACAGTAATATGCCTCTTTTTGGCTTCAATTAATAAATAAGGATGGTCCCATCAAAATTTTAGGTCGAAACTAAATGTAAATTTTACTTCTTATTTTGAGAAAAATTGATTTATCAATATTTTTTAGATGCAAACTAAATGTTATGGTTAACTATAATCCCAAAATTTTCAATTTAAAGCCCCTTGTATTCATTCATGATATAATCCAATTAATAGAATAAAAATAAAGAAAAATCTAGCTATTAAAATTATATTTATATTAGAAATTTTGTAGATAATTATTGGTAATAGTAAAGCGATTTCTACATCAAAAATTAAAAAAATTACAGCAATTAAAAAAAATTGTAATCTAAAAGGTAGTCGGGCTGAGTCAATAGGGTCAAATCCACATTCAAAAGGTGAATTTTTTTCTCGATCTATAAAAGTTTTTTTTGATAAGATTCTAGCAATTGATATAGTAATAATAGCAATTATTATGATGATTAATATTACTGTAAAAGTTACTAAAATTATTTATACTAAAAAAAATTAGACCTTTTGATTGGAAGTCAAATATACTTATATACTATATAAATTATCTACCTCATCAGTAGATAGAAATATATAAAAATAATCACACTACATCAACAAAGTGTCAGTACCAGGCAGCCGCTTCAAATCCAAAATGATGAATTGATGAGAAATGGTTTAAATAATGACGAAATAAACAAATTAATAAGAAAGTTGTTCCAATAATGACATGAATTCCGTGAAATCCCGTTGCTATAAAAAATGATGACCCATATACTGTATCTGCAATTGTAAAGGGTGATTCAATATATTCAAAAGCTTGTAAAATAGAAAAGTAAATTCCTAAGGTAACTGTGAAGAATAATCCCTGTAATGTTTGGTTATAATTATTTTCTATTAATCTATGATGGGCCCAAGTTACAGTAATACCTGAGGTTAGAAGAATTAAAGTGTTTAAAAGGGGAATTTGCAGGGGATTAAATGGGGTAATTCCTATTGGGGGTCAAGTTGCCCCAAGTTCGATTGTAGGGGCTAACCTTCTGTGAAAAAATCCTCAGAAGAAAGAGATAAAAAAAAACACTTCGGAAGTAATAAATAGAATTATTCCCCAACGTAAGCCTATTGTTACAGTATAAGTATGTAATCCTTGATAAGTCCTTTCTCGAGTTACATCTCGTCATCATTGAATTATAGTAAGTAAAGTAATTAATATACCTATAATAAATAAATTAATATTAAATTGATGAAATCATTTGATTAAACCAGAAACAGTAATTATAGCTCCTAAGGCTCCTGTTAATGGTCAGGGCCTATAGTCTACAAGATGGAATGGGTGATTTGAATGTGTTGACATTAAATTACTTCTCTAGAGTAAAGAGTTCTTAAAATAGCAAATACATATGATTGAATAATAGAAACAGCAAATTCTAAAGTTAGAAGAAGAAGTTGGGCAATAATTAATATTCTAATTATTATAGATTTTATTAATGGCCCTGTGTTTCCTAAAAGCGTTAAAAGAAGATGGCCGGCAATTATATTTGCTGCTAATCGTACCGCTAAAGTTCCCGGTCGGATAATATTTCTAATGGTTTCAATACATACTATAAAAGGTATAAGTAATGGGGGGGTACCTTGAGGTACAAGATGGGCAAATATGTGTTGAGTATGGTTGATTCATCCAAAAATTATGAATCTAATTCATATTGGTAGAGCTAATCTCAAGGTTATTGAAAGATGACTTGATCTTGTGTAGATATAAGGAAATAGCCCTATAAAATTATTAAAAAGAATTAATGAAAATAAAGAAATAAAAATAAATGTTCTTCCTTTATGGTTGAATTCCCCTAATAGAGTTTTAAATTCTTTATGAAGGGTATAAATAATATTAATTCAGATAATTATAATTCGGGATGGGATAACTCAAAACCTTATGGGGATAATTATAATTCCTAGAAGGGTTCTTATTCAATTAATAGATAAATTTAAAATATTAGTAGATGGGTCAAAAGTAGAAAATAAATTAGTTATCATTTTCAATAAAGATTTTTTTTAGAGGATTTTTTGAAAAAATTAATTTTTTTATAAATTAAAAATGAATAGTAATTTATAAAATTAAATATAATAAAAATTACAGAAAAAAAAATATATAGTAATAATCAATTTATTGGTGCTATTTGGGGAATTAAGAAATATTAATATTTCAATAATTTTAGTTTGACATTCTAATGTTATAAATTTAACTAATTTCTTTCATTAGAAGTAGTTGTTAATTTACTATGGTTTGGTTTAAGAGACCAGTACTTACTTTCAGTCATCTAATGAAATTATTCTTATTTTAGAAATTCAGTTAATAAATACATTAGTTGGAACTCTTTCAATTACAATAGGTATAAATCTGTGATTTGCACCACAAATTTCTGAACATTGTCCATAAAATAATCCAGGTCGGTTTATAAAGAAATTTGTTTGATTTAATCGACCAGGGGTAGCATCAATTTTTACTCCTAATGACGGGATAGTTCATGAATGAAGGACATCCATAGCAGAAACCAGAATTCGAATTTGTGAATTAAGTGGTAAAACAACTCGATTATCTACATCTAATAAACGGAAGCCTCTTTCTGACAGTTCATTAATAGGAATTATATAGGAGTCAAATTCAAGTTTTTTGAAATCAGAATATTCATAGCTTCAATATCATTGATGTCCAATAGATTTTAAAGTCAATCAGGGATTTCTAATTTCATCCAGAAGATATAATAATCGTAAGGATGGGAGAGCAATAAAAATTAAAATAATTGCTGGTAGGATAGTTCAAATTACTTCAATAGTTTGTCCCTCTAATAAAAATCGATTAATATATTTATTATAAAATAAAGAAAATATTAAATACCCTACTAGAATTGTAATTATTGTCAGAATTATTAATGTATGATCATGAAAAAAAGTTAATTGTTCTATTAAAGGGGAAGCTCTATCTTGTAAGTTCAAATTTGATCAAGTTGCCATAGGTTCTAATAAAAGGTAAATCTTTATATATGAAGCTTAAATTCATTGCACTATTCTGCCATATTAGAAGTTTGACAGTATAGGTAATTCTGAATATCTATGTTCAGCTGGGGGTAAATTTTGGAATCATTCAATAGAAGTTGGTATTTGATTTGGGAAGATTACGTTACGTTGGGAAATAAAAGCCTCTCAGATAATATAAATTAGTATTAATACTCCAATAAAAGAAATAGTAGATCCAATTGAGGAAATAACATTCCATGAAGTATAGGCATCAGGATAATCAGAATAACGTCGAGGCATTCCTCTTAATCCTAGAAAGTGTTGCGGAAAAAAGGTTAAATTTACTCCAACAAATATAACTATAAATTGAATTTTTAAAAGATTTGAGTTAAGGGTAATTCCAGTAAAAAGGGGGAATCATTGGATAAATCCCGCTAAAATTGCAAATACTGCCCCCATGGATAATACATAGTGGAAGTGGGCAACTACATAGTATGTGTCATGTAAAATAATATCAATTGATGAGTTAGCTAAGACTACCCCAGTTAAACCCCCCACAGTAAATAAAAAAACAAATCCCAAAGCTCATAATAAAGAGGGCCTATAAGAAATTTGAGATCCATGAAGAGTAGCAAGTCATGAAAAAATCTTAATTCCAGTTGGAACTGCAATAATCATTGTTGCTGAAGTAAAATAAGCTCGTGTATCAACATCTATTCCTACCGTAAATATATGGTGGGCTCAAACAACAAATCCTAATAATCCAATGGCCAATATAGCATAAATTATTCCCAAAGATCCAAAGGTTTCCTTTTTTCCTCTTTCCTGTCTAATAATATGGGAGATCATCCCAAATCCCGGTAAAATTAGAATATATACTTCAGGGTGACCAAAAAATCAAAATAGATGTTGGTATAGGATAGGATCTCCCCCCCCAGCGGGATCAAAAAATGAGGTATTTAAATTACGGTCTGTTAAAAGTATTGTAATAGCTCCGGCCAAGACTGGTAATGATAAAAGTAAAAGAAGAGCTGTAATCCCCACTGATCAAACAAATAGGGGCATTCGATCAAAGGTTATTCCAATTGATCGTATATTAATAATTGTAGTGATAAAATTAACAGCTCCTAAAATAGAGGAAATTCCCGCTAAATGGAGTCTAAAAATGGCTAAATCTACTGAAGCTCCACCATGTGCAATTCCCGCAGATAGTGGTGGGTATACTGTTCATCCTGTCCCGGCGCCCCTTTCGACCATTCTGCTTATTAATAGGAGCGTTAAAGAAGGAGGTAATAATCAGAATCTTATATTATTTATTCGAGGGAAGGCTATATCAGGGGCACCTAATATTAAAGGAACTAACCAGTTTCCAAATCCACCAATTATAATGGGTATAACCATGAAAAAAATCATAATGAATGCATGGGCTGTAACAATAACATTATAAATCTGATCATCCCCAATTAAAGATCCCGGATTTCCTAATTCAGCTCGAATCAGTATTCTTAATGATGTCCCCACTATTCCTGACCAAGCGCCAAAAAGAAAATATAGTGTTCCAATATCCTTGTGGTTTGTTGAAAATAATCATTTTTGCGGTGGGGTGGCTGAATATTTAGGCAATAAACTGTAAATTTATTTATGAAATTAAATTTCCCCCACCAAATAGAAAGTATTATATTTTAATAAAAAATTTTAAATTGCAAATTTAAAGATAGGTCATTCCTTAATACTTTATATAATTTTATTAAAATTTATAAGATTAAGGCTTAAAGCTCTCTCTCCTTTATTTACAGCTTTGAAGGCTGTGAGTTTATTTTAACTTAAATCCTTCTAATAGAAGTTGATTATAATTGTGTATAAAATAAGCCCGTTAATAGATAAAAATGACGTTAAATTGATAAGTATATTATTAAAATTGTTTTTGTTTATAATTGTAATAAAATTAATTTCATTATTAGAGATTATAATTCTTGAATATGCAATACGTAAATAGAAGAATAAAGTAATCAAAGTTATCATAATTATAAACATTAATAATAAAAAATTGTTTAATCTGAGGCTTTGAATAATTATTCATTTGGGAAAAAATCCTATGAAGGGGGGTAACCCTCCTAGGGATAGTAAGTTAAGAACTAAGAAGAACTTAACTAGGTAATTTTTTCTAATCATTAAAAATATTTGTTTTAAAAGGTAAATATTAAATTTATTTAAAATCATAATAATTCTTAGAGATAAGAAAGAGTAAATTAAGAAATATGTAATTCATATTATTTCGTTGATAATAAATGTTCTCAATATTCATCCGATGTGATTAATAGAAGAGTATGCCAGGATTTTTCGTAATCTGATTTGATTTAGTCCTCCAATTCTTCCAATAAAAGTAGATATTAAAATAATGATTAAAATAAATTGATTAGATTTTACAGAATAGGATAAAATAGTTATAGGAGCAATTTTTTGAAAAGTTATTAAAATTATTCTATTGATTCAGTTTATTCCTTCAATAATTTCGGGAAATCAGAAATGAAATGGGGCTGCTCCCAGTTTTAGCAGAATAGAGGAGTTTAGCATTATAAATAAAATTTTATTTAAAAAAAATAATTCATTTATTATTTTTCTTTTCGAAATAATTAAAATTACTCTAAATAGGAATACTGATGAAGCCAGGGCTTGAATTAAAAAGTATTTAATTGATGCTTCAGATGAATAGGGGTTATTTTTCATTCTAATTAATGGAATAAATGATAAAAGATTGATTTCTAACCCTATTCAGGCACCTAATCATGAAAAAGACGAAATAGTAATAATTGTTCCTAAACATATAGTAGAAATGAAAACTAATTTATAAAAAATGAAAATTAAAAAGAAAAGGGTTACAACCTTTATATTTGGGGTATGAACCTAAAAGCTTGGTTAGCTTATCTTTTTAATTTTCATTTTTATATTTTAGTATATGATGTATAGAAGTTTTTGATACTTAAGGTAATAGTTTAATTCTATTAGGTATAAATTCTCCGAACTACTTTTTACTAAGAAAAATTATCTATGGGGTATATAAGTGAAGTCAAAATTTACTATTCAAAATTTTGGGTGGTTTTTAACGTAGGTGGCCTAGGTGTTTTCTGTTTGGTTTTATTTTTTTATTTATAAATTAGGGTAATAATTTATAATAATAAGGGTAAGTAATTTACATAATTTATTCTATCAAAATAACCCTTTATTCAGGCACCTTATTTTTTTTTTAACTTTTATTAGGATTTTTTGTTTAAGTTATTCTCAAGAATTATAAGAGTTATAAACTAATAAAATAATTAAAAATAGTAACTTTTTCGAAAATCGACCATTCTCGGCCCTTTTTTTCGTCATTAAAGGTTAACATAATATATAATTAATAGATATTTATTAATATATACAGCAAGTTTATTTAATATATATCTATTTATCCTTTGTTAAAGAAATCTATTAATATATATGAATCTTTATAAGTAATATAAGATTTAAGACTGTATAAACATTTATTAATATATATAGAAAAGGGGGTATATTTATAAATTAATACTAAATTTCTAAATGTATATGTATTTATATATCATTAAGAACCTATATTTAAACTTAAAAACTACATAAAGAATTTTGATTTATATTAAAAAGAGTAAAATTTATTATATAATAATATATATATATATATGTATATAAATATTTTAATGTAATTTATATAATTATATATATAAATATAATATTATTTATATATATATATATACATTTATAATAATTAAAGTTTATATAACATTTATACCTTGATATATATATACATAAATAATTTATTAATATTTATTAATTAATAAATGTTTAATGAAAATGATTAATTTTATTAATAAATAAATAATTATCGATAAAAAAAAAACCTAGATATATATATCTATATTTGTATAAGATTTCTTTATTTATAAAGATGTATGTATACTCTTAAATATTTATTACTAAAATTAATTCTTATTCTTATATATTTATATAATTTTATTATAATTATTATATAATTATTAATTATTCATTTTAA